AGATAACCTTTAGGCTTGTCATCCAGGAACTTGTTCGGAAATACCGTAATGAAAGGAACATAGGAGTTTGTCGCTAGGTATTTGACCAAATAGGATCGTCCAGTTCCTATAGAACCTATCACTAAAATACCCCTAGAAGGGGATAGGGCTAAGCGGAGCGAAAAGGGTTTTCCATGAGATGGGAAATGAGAACTATTAGCCCCACACGAGGTTTGTGAATAAGTGATTGTCTGATAATGAGCAAGGAATATCCGTCTTTCTGCTAAACAGGATCTATTGAACTCATAATTCATTAGATACTTTTTATGAATGTCAACTAAGTATCGTAAGTAAATGGATCCCGGTTGTTCAATCATTTGATAACCAGAGTCATTCTTTGATAAACGATCACTATGAGTCAGACTCAATAGAATTTGATCAATCCTTTTTTCCGTCGTTAAGGTGGAGAACTGAACCAAGAATTCTCTTTCTTCATCATCAATCGAATCACTGTTCGCGACCCAGGATTCTATTTTATCATCAATCCAATCACCGTTCACGTTTTTTCTTTTTCTTATCAATGAATAGATCTCTTTACTTGTACGACTTAGATGTCTCGTATTTCTCGAAAAAGTGATTCGATTGATGGGATTTGGTATGATACTGATGAGATCGATGAGATTGATATTCAAATATTTCTTCTTAGAACGTATTGATTTGACCCCATAAGCGGGACCACCACCCAATAGCATGTTGCCGCCAGAAGCAGAATCCCGTATTTCTTCCAGAGAATCTCCTAATTGTTCCAGAGCAACTAGAAAGAGATTCTTTAACCAGAAAGAATTCAGTTCAGATGTAGGATACCTATCCAGAAGTTTTCGCAACTCAATCATGTATGATGGAATCATCAAAGATTTGATCTTTTCTAACTCTGTCTGTAACTCACTAGAGGCTCGGAAAACAAAGAGAAGATGTGTACGAACGAGATATCCAGCAACAAGAAGAAGGAAAAGAATTGAATAGAGGAACTCCCAAGCATTTGGTGATCTCAGATGTGTCCATATCAATGGAATGGGTGACTCATTATTTCGATGAATCATTTCTTCGGACAGAAGAAGATTCTGTAAACACTTACTCGAACTCTCACTTATCAGATTCCGTTGTGGAAGAATCGACCACCACTTTTTCTGAGGAATTGGCCATGATATATCTGATCCATGCCTAATATCATGAAAAACGGACACAAAATTTTGACTGCCACTTAGGGAATATTGAAAGGGAATATTCAATATCAAATAAATATTGTTTTTTAAGGTGAAATAAAGATATTTACACCCCGTCCAAGTAAGGAACCATGGCATATAGGTTTGGAACAAATTCCATTTTGAGAGATTTGAAAAAGCACTATCTCGTTGAAGGGTTCTACCTATTTCCCCCTTCTCAACGTTTTTCTTTAGACAAAGACTCAGTTCTTTCCTCTTTCCGGACGGCACATATTTCTCAAAACATGGAGTGTGAATCAAACCCATGTTTGAATTGAAACGGAGATAGTGATGCAAGTTTTTCCCTTCTGAATCAGATAGATTCATATCTGAAAGAAGCTGACAATAAGTTCTTTCAAAATTGACTATTTGTTCCTCTATTACAGGTGTTCCAGAAATGTCTGCAATCGAGTAAATAGGAACGGATGGATCGGATCGAATTGAAAAATGGAAAGATTTGTACAAGTTATACGTTTCGTTACCACTTTGTGGAACATTGTTAGGTATGAATATGCCAGATACCTGTGACTCAATTGGTGAAATAGTCTCTCTCTCTCCCAAAACATGTTTTTTTTTACTGAAACACAAAGAAAATATTTTGTTGCGAATGCACAAGATATTTGGGAATTGTGCATACGTAAAATCATAATTATGGATACGGGTCTTTTCCCCATCAAAATGGAATCCTTTGTTACAATAGAACCAGAAGCGATGGGGATGATTCAAGAATTGAAGTCTATTTGCTCTATAAAAAGAAGATATCAATGAACTTTTCTGAGGATTCAACCAATTGTTTCGATCGTGGGATATCATTGATAAATAGGAATCCGTGTTCTCAAAGGATTTCCTGCGATTTTTTCTAGTACGGAATGAGTCAATCATGCACTTTTGTATCTTGTTGAACAAAAAAGGTAATATTGTTCCTGTATTGATTAAAAATGTCGATCTTTGGGAAGTATCATGATCATACAATAAGAAGGGTTTCAATTTATTCAAATAAACGATTTGAACACCTATTGATTCTAACAACTGATTGCCGGGTTGATCATTCAGACCTTTCAATTCATAGATGTGGATTTCGGCCCTATGAATGGAGATATTCCCGAAACTCACAACGAAAAAAGGAAGTGACTTAGATAAAAAGAGAAGCGACTTGGACAAAAGGAGAAGTGACTTGGACAAAAAGAAACGAAGTGACTTGGACAAATCTTGTTTGTCGATAACCTCGGACCAATCAATCGAATATTGATTAATACGTAATCGATCGAACATTACTTGAAAACGGTGTTTCTGCTCAGAAACGAAATGCTCCAAATATTCCTGGAAATTCTTGCTTCCATTGGAGCATTTGTATCTATATACATTAGGATCCAGATTCGTGGATCTCTCGGTTCGAGAAATAAGAGGATCGAACCACTTCTTCTTAATCTTTTTCAAATTGGATAAATGTTGGTTGATCTTATCTATTATTATAGTTAGATGATTCAGAATATCATTTCCTATTGGGTGCTTTTGAATTCCTATGGGATGCTTTTGAATTCCATATGCGAAGTTGGAATCGGGTCGATTCATTAAAAAGAATCGATTCAATACATTTCTTATGTACCCATAGGTACTATATTGGATTTGAATCTGATTTCGGATCAATCTATATTGATGGATCGCCTCCATTATGTTGTTGTGAGCAAATACCGCTATTTTTGGTTTTGGATCTTCCAAATCATTCCCGCAGGAGATCCGGACCGATTTTTTTTTTATCTTTCGATAAAAAGATTCATTCTCTTCATCAAAAATAGAAGGTAGAACCAATAAAGATTTCTTTTTCGATTCATCCCCGGAGTTGAATACCTCATTCAATAATTTTCCGTAGGAATCAATAGACAAGCCAAATTCCTTATTCTGATAGGCTAAACCCGGCTCGGTTATTGATAGAGTGAATAGATCTGCCATTTCTTGAAATGTCTCTTCTAATTCAAACTCGTGGTGCAACCTGTATCCCCCTTTGTTCCGATCATGGAATAGATGAAATAAATCAAAAAATGCATTTTCGTTCAAGAATGAAATCTTATTGGAACTGTCCATATCCGGTTCATCCTTCGGAACCATATCCCATCCCGGATCTGCTGCAATCGAATGAACTGAGGAGGTATTTTGTAAATACGTAATTATCTTGAATATATCAACTATTTCTTTATTTTTCGATCGCCTCGAAGGGACAAAAGAAACACCTTGTTGTTTCTTCAACAATTTCTGATCTATAGTCGACCTCTCGGTAGGATTCAAACCCAGATGAAGTTCTGACCATCTATCAGAGAAAAAAGAACGAATTGATCTTGTAGGATTCCCAAGAAATTCTTCTATTTCTTCTGGAAGCAGATGATTATTCATCTGCTTCTCACGTTCCGGGAATAGCCGAGCCATTGAGGAATATCCGGAAAGGTATTTTGAGAATCGATCTGATTTTATCTCTGTTCGTTCCGTTTGAAGAAAGGAAGTATCTAAAAGAATTGATCTTTCTTTTAGTTGCTGAATCTCTGTTTGATTGATCAATGTGTGATATTCCGAACCCTCATTACTAATGGAATTGAAAGGATCTATGGATTGATCAGAAAATCCTTTCGATTGGCTAGAATCCGTTACTTGAAAGAAAATGGATCTTATGGAATCATATTGAATATTTGACGATACATTCCGTACCTTGCTAAAAACCCGATTCCTGTTTACCAACCACGCATTGTCTAACCAAATCAAATTCTCTCTCGAGACGTTCCTCAAAAAATCCGATTTGTGCCGATTCTTCCCCCCAATAACGAAGAGATCTTGGCGGAATTGCCACATATGAAATTGAGCACAATTTTGCAAAAAAATACCCCCCTTGTTTCTCGAGAGGAGATGGGAAACATGTTCAATCTCGTTTGATTGAATAGTCGCTTCAGCTCCTTGTTGTTTGAAGAAACCCCCCCCATCAATTGGTCTTTTTTCACGAAAAGCAGACATGAGATAACAAATCAAATGTTTCACTAAAATTTCGAATAGCTGTCCCGAATTCAAGTTGATTATGTTTCGCTTCTTACTCGGAGAAAGGCGGTCAAAGAATTTCCAATCATGGTCCTTGCGGATCGGATCATTCGTATAGGATACAAAAAAAAACTCCAGATATTTTATCTCTTTCTCTTTGAATGAGATCTCAATTCCAGCTGCAATTTCATTCGATATCTTACAGCTGGAATTCCTCTTTTTTACGATCACATTCCTCCATCGCCGCGAACCCCAGTTAGATTCAGACATGATACACTTTTTAGTTATTGGAAGAACCCAAGTACTTTCTTTCGGATCCATGAAACAACTCTCATAGATCTTTTTCCCTTTTGGAAGATACAGGAGCGAAACAATCAACCTATTGAGATTGGAAGACCAAAAGGATTCTTTCAATGTATAATTTGGGGGTCCAATGGAGCGCAGAGGCTTAGGAAGAAGCCCCATCAAATAGATATTTTTTCTTTCGACCCTATTTCGATTGTATATAAGGACCGCTACTACAAGTACAAGCAGTACTACACCTTTGGTCGTGCAATGTCGACGAATTGAACCCTGTGAATCACGTGAAATTAGGACACTCCAAATTCGGGAATCAAAAAGTTTCATAAAGCGCTCTTGGTGGAAAAAAAAGGAAGTGAAAGATTTCACCGAATCGGGTTGGATCCATGAATCCAAGAAATCGCGAGAATTCTTGATTTCTCTCAATTCGAAGATCCAGGATTTGAATTGATGTCCTCTCATTTCATTGATTCCTCCTAAAGAATCCAAAAGAATCAAAGTGAATTGAATTTGGGTCACTCGCGATGTACAATGACCCCAGTGAAGCATCCATGGCTGAATGGTTAAAGCGCCCAACTCATAATTGGCGAATTCGTAGGTTCAATTCCTGCTGGATGCAGGCCAACGGGGACATTCAATAAGGCTAGTTCCACTGGCTCCGTATCAATGGAATCTCATCATCCATACATAACGAATTGATATGGTATATTCATACCAACCATAACATATGAAGAGTAAGAACTAGAATTCTTATCGATACTGGAACTCGTGGGGAAGAAAGTAGATTTATGGATGGAATCAAATATGTAGTCTTTACAGAAAAAAGTATTCGGTTATTGGGGAACAATCAATATACTTCTAATGTCGAATCAGGATCAACTAGGACAGAAATAAAGCATTGGGTCGAACTCTTCTTTGGCGTCAAAGTAATAGCTATAAATAGTCATCAACTCCCGGGAAAGGGTAGAAGAATGGGACCCATTATGGGACATACAATGCATTACAGACGTATGATCATTACGCTTCAACCGGGTTATTCTATTTTACCTCTTATAGAGAAGAGAAAAGAATTTAAGTAAAAAAAAAAAAGAAAAAAAAATACTAAATAACACGGCGATACATTTATACAAAACTTCTACCCCGAGCATACGCAAAGGATCCGTAGACAGTCAAGTGAAATCCAATCCGCGAAATAATTTGATCTATGGACAGCATCGCTGTGGTAAAGGTCGTAATTCCAGGGGAATCATTACCGCAGGGCATAGAGGAGGAGGCCATAAGCGTCTATACCGTAAAATCGATTTTCGACGGAATGAAAAAGACATATCTGCTAGGATCGTAACCATAGAATATGACCCTAATCGAAATGCATACATTTGTCTCATACACTATGGAGATGGTGAGAAAAGATATATTTTACATCCCAGAGGGGCTATAATTGGAGATACCATTGTTTCCGGTACAGAAGTTCCTATATCAATGGGAAATGCCCTACCTTTGAGTGCGGTTTGAACTATGGATTTACGTAATTGGAAGTAACCAATTAGGTTTACGACGAAACCTAGAAATTGATCACTGATCCAATTTGAGTACCTCTACGGGATAGACCTCAACAGAAAACTGAAGAGTAACGGCAGCAAGTGATTGAGTTCAGTAGTTCCTCATATAAAATTATTGACACTCAAGATATGGTAATATGGAGAAGACAAAATTGTTTGAAGCACGGACAAAAGCGGAAGCGACCCTTGTTTCAAAGAGAAGAGGATGGGTTATTCACATTTCATTTGATGGTCAGAGGTGAATTGAAAGCTAAGTGGTGGTAATTCTAAAAATCCCCCCGGGGAAAAGATGTCTCCTACGTTACCCGTAATATGTGGAAGTAGCGACGTAATTTCATAGAGTCATTCGGTCTGAATGCTACATGAAGAACAGAAGCCAGATGACGAAACGGAGAGACCTAGGATGTATAAGATCATAACATGAGTGATTTGGCAGATTTGTATTCCTATATATCCACTCATGTGGTACTTCATCACATGATTCATATAAAATCCATCTGTCTAGATATCATCATATAATATATATATATACATCCGGAAAGCCGTATGCTTTGGAAGAAGCTTGTACGGTTTGGGAAGGGGTTTTTATTGATCAAAAAGAAAAATCTACTTCAACCCATATGCCCTTAGGCACGGCCGTACATAACATAGAAATCACGCTTGGAAAGGGTGGACAATTAACTAGAGCAGCAGGTGCTGTAGCGAAACTGATTGCAAAAGAGGGTAAATCGGTCACATTAAGATTTCCATCTGGGGAGGTCCGTTTGATATCCAAAAACTGCTCAGCAACAGTCGGACAAGTGGGTAATGTTGGGGCAAACCAGAAAAGTTTGGGTAGAGCCGGATCTAAGTGTTGGCTAGGTAGGCGTCCTGTAGTAAGAGGGGTAGTTATGAACCCTGTAGACCATCCCCACGGGGGTGGTGAAGGGAGGGCCCCGATTGGTAGAAAAAAACCCACAACCCCTTGGGGTTATCCTGCGCTTGGAAGAAGAAGTAGGAAAAGGAATAAATATAGTAATCGTTTTATTATTCGTCGCCGTAAATAGGAATATTCAAAATCAAATAAATATTGTTTTTTACTCGTCTTTTCAAAAAAAAAGGGGGGGGAATAATAGGCCGTGACACGTTCACTAAAAAAAAATCCTTTTGTAGCTAATCATTTATTGGAAAAAATAAAGAAGCTTAACATGAGAGAGGAAAAAGAGATAATAGTAACTTGGTCCCGGGCATCTACCATTATACCCACAATGATCGGCAATACAATTGCCATTCATAATGGAAAGGCGCATTTACCTATTTATATAACGGATCGTATGGTGGGTCAAAAATTAGGAGAATTTGCACCTACTCTTACTTTCCAGGGACACGCGAGAAACGATACTAGATCTCTCCGTTAATAAAATAAAGTGAAATAGGTGCTCATCGTTCATTGGCGGGAGGCGAACCTTATCTTATGTCAAAGTGGAGAAAGTGGAAGAAGACCTTGAAAAAGCAGAAGATGAAGAGGAGCTCGAGTACACAAGTACAAGCTTTAGCTCAACGTATATGTATGTCTGCTCACAAAGCACGAAGAGTCATTGATCAGATTCGTGGGCATTCCTACGAGAAAACACTTATGTTACTGGAACTCATGCCTTATCGAGCATTTTATCCCATTTTTAAACTGGTTTATTCTGCAGCAGCAAATGCTAGTCACAATAAAAGTTTCAACGAAGCTGATTCAGTCATTAGTAAAGCCGAAGTCAATGGGGGTACTATCGTGAAAAAGTTAAAACCCAGGGCTAGAGGACGTAGTTATCCGATAGAAAGACCCGCCTGTCATATAATTATTGTACTGAAGGATAGCTCTAAAAAGAAAACAGATCAGGATATATTTTTAGAAACAAAAAATGTATGGAGAGATCCTATAATAGAAAGATATATAGAGAAGGAGAGAGAGAGAGAAAAAAAAAGATGGGTCAAAAAATAAATCCACTTGGTTTCCGCCTTGGCGAAAACCAAAGTCATCGTTCCCTTTGGTTCGCACAACCAAAAAGTTATTACATAGGTCTCCAGGAAGATGAAAAAATACGAGATTGTATCAAGATATATGTACAAAAAAATATAAGAGTATCTTCAAGTTTCGAAGGAATTGGAATTGCACATATAGAGATTCAAAAAAAAATGGACTTGATCCAGGTCATAATCTATATTGGATTCCCAAATTTGTTAATAGAAGGCCAAACACGAGGAATCGAAGAATTGCAGATCAATGTACAAAAGGGGCTTCATTCTGTGAATCGGAGACTTAACATTGCTATTACAAGAGTTGCAAAACCTTATGGACAACCTAATATTCTTGCAGAATATATAGCTCTACAATTAAAGAATAGGGTTTCGTTTCGAAAGGCAATGAAAAAAGCTATTGAATTAACTGAACAAGCAGACACAAAAGGAATTCAAGTGGAAATTGCAGGGCGTATCGACGGAAAAGAAATTGCACGTGTCGAATGGATCAGAGAAGGTAGGGTTCCCCTCCAAACCATTCGAGCTAAAATTGATCATTGTTCCTATACAGTTCGAACTGCCTATGGGGCATTGGGCATCAAAATTTGGATATTTGTAGACGAGCAATAATGGACCCTTCCTTTGCTTGCCATTCTATTCAGTGATAGAACAAAAACTACAAACTATTCCCTTTCACTTCAATAAAAAAAAAATGAAAAATGAGCAATTCTAATTCTATAAGGTTGAATAAAAATTCGATTGACCTTTTGGTGGAACTGCTATGCTTAGTGTGTGACTCGTTGGTTTTTTATTTAAAGTTGGGATTCAAAAAACAGACCAGCCCCTAACTAATAACTATAAGAACTAGTAACCAACTCATTGCTTTGTATTATCGAGATCCAAGGAAGCAGTCGCCATATGATGTATCGATCATATAGTTGTAGCAACTGAAATCTTTTTTTTTTTCATAAAGGAAAAATCCATTTATAGGTTGGAAAAAAAAAATAGAGGGATGTGGGTAACTGGAAGGGCGAGAGAAAGAGAGAAGGAGAATCTCCATGATATATGATTCCAATATGTATGGTCTATCAATCACATCATATCATAAAAGGCAGTGTGATAAAGCATCAATACTGATTCGTCCATAATTAGATGAATACGGTTCATAAGAAAAATACAAATAATAAAGAGCCCCGAGTCAATAGAGACTGAGGAGATTGGCTCGGGAACGAATTTAATTAGGAGCTCCATTGCATAGTTCAGGCCTAGCCATTAATGGAAAAGCTATGGGAACGACGAAACCTGTGACTGCGGAAGATTCTATTGAAAACGAATCCTAATGATTCATTGGGTGGGATGGCGGAATCAACCAGGAACCAATTAATTTCTTCTGATAGGTCATGGGTTCACCCTACGAATGAAGCAAATATGGAAAGAGTCAATATTCGCCCGCGAAACCATTATTGGATTGCAGTATTTTGACAGATTCGGTAAAGGTCAAGGATTCATTTTCAAAAGAAAGGCATTATCCCATATAAATAAAATAGAAATGTCTAGCCGTATATACTATATACTATACGGCTTCCCGTGTGACAGATTAAATATCAATAAATTCCATGATTCAGTGTATTATTCATTCAATAAATACATATACGTAATATTATTGAATCGTTTCATTCGCGAGGAGCTGGATGAGAAGAAACTCTCATGTCCGGTTCTGCAGTAGAGATGGGATTGAGAAACAACCATCAACTATAACCCCAAAAGAACCAGATTCCGTAAACAACATAGAGGAAGAATGAAGGGAATATCTTATCGAGGCAATCATATTTGTTTCGGCAGATACGCTCTTCAGGCACTTGAACCCGCTTGGATCACATCTAGACAAATAGAAGCAGGACGACGAGCAATGACACGATATGCACGCCGTGGTGGAAAAATATGGGTACGTATATTTCCCGACAAACCCGTTACAGTAAGACCTACCGAAACACGTATGGGTTCGGGGAAAGGATCTCCCGAATATTGGGTATCTGTCGTTAAACCCGGTCGAATACTTTATGAAATGGGCGGAGTATCAGAAACTGTAGCCAGAGCAGCTATTTCAATAGCTGCGTGCAAAATGCCTATACGAACTCAATTCATTATCGCGTGATAGGTATGTGAAGGGTATTTGTGATGAAAAATACAATCGCAGATTTTTGGATTTCTGGGCAGACAATATTTCTCTCTTTTTCCTTTGCCTTTTGCATTGAAAGAGCAGATTCAAAAAAAAAAAAAAATGATATGATTCACCCCCAAACCCTTTTGAATGTAGCGAACAACAGCGGGGCTCGAGAATTGATGTGTATTCAAATCATAGGAGCTAGTAATCAACGATATGCTCATATGGGTGACGTTATTGTTGCTGTAATCAAAGAAGCAGTGCCCAATATGCCTCTCGAAAGATCAGAAGTGATCAGAGCTGTAATTGTACGTACATGTAAAGAACTCAAACGCGACAACGGTATGATAATACGATATGATGACAATGCAGCAGTTGTCATTGATCAAGAAGGAAATCCAAAAGGAACTCGCGTTTTTGGAGCGATCGCGCGGGAATTGAGACAGTTGAATTTCACTAAAATAGTCTCATTAGCTCCTGAAGTCTTATAAATACTAGTAGATGAGACCGTGATAGAGTATAGTCAGGTCTCTGAAATAGATTACGTTAGTAGATTGTGTCTCACGCATATACCTTTAATAATTCATAAATAAATAAGAAAAAATGAAAAAAAAAAAAAGGAACATGTTGATTGTATCAAAACTGGAAGGCACCCATAATTTTAGTTCGTCATGGGTAGGGACACTATTGCCGATATAATAACTTCTATAAGAAATGCTAACATGGATAAAAAAGGAACGGTTCGAATAGCATCTACTAATATCGCCGAAAACATTGTTAAAATACTTCTACAAGAAGGGTTTATTGAAAATGTTAGGAAACATAGGGAAAACAACAAATATTTTTTGGTTTCAACCCTGCGACATAGAAGGAATAGGAAAGGAACATATAGAACTATTTTAAAGCGTATCAGTCGTCCCGGTCTACGAATCTATTCCAACCATCAACGAATTCCTAGGATTTTAGGTGGAATGGGGGTCGTAATTCTTTCTACTTCTCGAGGTATAATGACAGATCGAGAAGCTCGACTAGAAAGAATTGGGGGAGAAATTTTGTATTATATCTGGTGATCCTTCTGGTATCCGAATTTGATCCGTAACTTGCTATTTGGGAAAAAGAGAGGAAAGACGAATTGTCTACTATTACTCCTCCTCCATTAGTTGATACTTCAAGGGGGTTACCTGGAATGAAAGAACAAAAATTGATTCACGAAGGTTTAATTACTGAATCACTTCCCAATGGTATGTTCCGAGTTCGTTTAGACAATGAAGATCTGATTCTAGGTTATGTTTCGGGGAGGATCCGACGGAGTTTTATCCGGATACTACCAGGAGATAGAGTCAAAATCGAAGTAAGTCGTTATGATTCAACTAGGGGACGTATAATTTATAGACTTCGCAACAAAGAGTCGAATGATTAGGCGGCTTTTTATTTGAATTTAAACATTCCTTTCATGGGAATACAATTCGAGGTTCAAAATTTCAAGAGACTTATTTTCTTCCAAGGAGTATATTTGGAATTAAGGAATAACAAATATGAAAATAAGGGCTTCCATTCGTAAAATTTGTGAAAAATGTCGACTGATCCGTAGGCGGGGACGAATTATAGTAATTTGTTCCAATCCGAAACATAAACAGAGACAGGGGTAATCTTTCTAACAAGGGACTTTCTAAACGGTCCGATGTACAAATAAAGGATCTGTTTTGACATGAAATGGATATATCCGTATATCTCCGACTCATATTTATGAGATGATAAAATATGACAAAAGCTATACCAAGAATTGGTTCACGTAAGAATGGACGTAGAATACAAAAAGGAGTTATTCATGTTCAAGCGAGTTTCAACAATACCATTGTGACTGTTACAGATGTAATAGGTCGGGTGGTTTCTTGGTCCTCCGCTGGTACTTGTGGATTCAGAGGCACAAGAAGAGGGACACCATTTGCTGCTCAAACCGCAGCAGGAAATGCTATTCGTACGGCAGTGGATCAGGGTCTGCAACGAGCAGAAGTCATGATAAAAGGCCCTGGTCTCGGAAGAGATGCAGCATTACGAGCCATTCGTAGAAGTGGTATACTATTAAGTTTCGTACGTGACGTAACCCCTATGCCACATAATGGATGTAGGCCTCCTAAAAAAAGACGTGTGTAGAAATTAAAATTGAATGGATTGCAATAGAAATAAATGATTCAATGATCTGATCAAACAATAATATTAGTATGGTTCGAG